GCACATTTTGACTCTTGTGGCTTGTTTCTGTTTTTTCCATATAAAGTGGGTTGCAATAAAGAAAAAAGTTTGCCGTCTTATTTTGTTCGAAAAAGGGGATCCACGATATATGCTTGTCCGCAAATTCGGCTTATCTGAAAGAGTAGTTGATGTACTTTTTGATGAAGAAAGCCTAATTTCTCTTAATCAATTAATTCTAATGAGAATCTACACTCGCGAGGACCTCCTAGAAATAGAAGGTTTGGAGGAGAAAGATAAAGAGGAAATTGTCAGAAAAATAGACCAATTTGTTAATAATTCGTGGGCTTTAACGGCCTTATTCTATTGTAACTTTGAGAAACTGAAAGTGAAACCATGGTGGTGTAGATTGATAGTCTATATCTCTAGAAAAAGAAAAGACCCGGCTTTTCTCTTTATTTCAGAATTGAGGTTATCTACCCGAATAACTAGTTTCCTCATGGAAGAAAAGATCTATACCATCGAGGATCTTCTAATCATCATAAAGGATACTCACAGTTCGAAGTGGAGGAGATTTGTACAATCAGAAGAGTTGGCATATATAGATTTCATCGAGATCTATACAACCGTACACAATTTTCTTCATTGTTAAAGACAGACAGTCTCCGGGCGAATATGAAGCGCCCGGGTACAGGTGGAATGAAAGAGAATTTCGAATCCGCTTTATATGCGAACAAAAAAGCTATAAGTCGGGTCAAGTAAGTCAGAATATTCATTACAATATTCTGCGGATTTTTTTTTTTTTTTTTTTTTTTTTTTTTTTTTTTTTTAAGAAATTCGAAATAAAGAAATATATCTCTATCTTATACTTAGGAGACTAACAAGGAAGCTATAAGTCAGAATATTCATTCCATTACAATATTAATCTATATATATACAATAAGATAGAGAATCAGATATTTCTATAGACGTAGTAGAGGGTCCCATTAGCATGCATCCAGTAGGAATTGAACCTACGAACTCTCCAATTATGAGTTGGGCGCTTTAACCATTCAGCCATGGATGCTTAGTAGAGATCCTCGTACATGGTGAATAACCAAATTCCAATTGAAATGAAATCTGTATATTAATATTTCTATAGGGCGATTAGATTCGAATCCATATTATTTAAGAATCAATTATAATAAGATATACGATCGATCATATACTTGAGAATTCCTATATAAAAAGTTTAGATTCTTTTTTTTATAAAAAAAGAAATAGAATCAATTATAATAAGATATATGATTTATCATATACTTGACAATCAGTATATAAAAAAGTTATAATATTTTAATAAAAAAAAAACCAAAAGAGGTTTTTTTTTAATAAGATATATGATCGATCATATACTTGACAATTCCTATATAAAAAGTTTAGATTCTTTTTTTTTATAAAAAAAGAAATAGAATTGATTATAATAAGATATATGATCGATGATATACTTGACAATCAGTATATAAAAAAGTTATAATATTTTAATTTTTTTTTTTTTTTTTTTTTTTTTTTTTTTTTTTTTTTTTTTTTTTTTTTTTTTTTTTTTTTTTTTTTTTTTTTTTTTTTTTTTTTTTTTTTTTTTTTTTTTTTTTTTTTTTTTTTTTTTTTTTTTTTTTTTTTTTTTTTTTTTTTTTTTTTTTTTTTTTTTTTTTTTTTTTTTTTTTTTTTTTTTTTTTTTTTTTTTTTTTTTTTTTTTTTTTTTTTTTTTTTTTTTTTTTTTTTTTTTTTTTTTTTTTTTTTTTTTTTTTTTTTTTTTTTTTTTTTTTTTTTTTTTTTTTTAATCTACACTCGCGAGGACCTCCTAGAAATAGAAGGTTTGGAGGAGAAAGATAAAGAGGAAATTGTCAGAAAAATAGACCAATTTGTTAATAATTCGTGGGCTTTAACGGCCTTATTCTATTGTAACTTTGAGAAACTGAAAGTGAAACCGTGGTGGTATAGGTTGATAGTCTATATCTCTAGAAAAAGAAAAGACCCGGCTTTTTTCTTTATTTCAGAATTGAGGTTATCTACCCCAATAACTAGTTTCCTCATGGAAGAAAAGATCTATACTATCGAGGATCTTCTAATCATCATAAAAGATACTCACAGTTCGAAGTGGAAGAGACTTCTACAATCAGAAGATTGGGAAGTTTTGGAATATTTTGATTTCATCAAGATCTATGGAACCGTACACTATTTTCTTCATTGTTAAAGACAGACAGTCTCCGGGCGAATATGAAGCGCCCGGGTACAGGTGGAATGAAAGAGAATTTCGAATCCGCTTTATATGCGAACAAAAAAGCTATAAGTCGGGTCAAGTAAGTCAGAATATTCATTACAATATTCTGCGGAATCCATTTCTTTTTCTAGGCCTGCCACTTTATCTTTTCTTTTTTAATGCGGTCTGATTTCTCATGTTACGGCTTAGTATTATGTCTTTCAATTATTCGTTTCATGTTAGTTTTTATTTAAATTTTTTTTTTTTTTTTTTTTGTGAAACCGAAAAGAGCCCTTCCTATTCTATGCAAAACAAAAAATTAGTTTATTTACCTAATACTTATAGAACGAAATTCAAATTCAGTGCCATTGATAAGACCGCGCTTGGTAATTTCTTTACCATGGCTCCCTTCCTTCGTTTTTCTTTTTTATTAGGTTACAAAAAACGTATGAAATCGAGGGATACAAGAATCTCCGTGAATTTAGATAATTGGGATAATCCCGAGGGGTGGGATCCCGAGGAGGCCATATATATAAGAAGGATGTTGGGATAATCCCGAGGGGTGGGATCCCGAGGAGGCCATATATATAAGAAGGATGTTTGAGAATCCAGACAATAGAGGAAGGGATCGACTTAGCAGACGAATAATGCGATTCCTGATCGTTCTATTTATGAAACCACCCCTTTCGGGCGAACAAAGCAACTTATTCGACGAAGTTGAGAATCTAATTTCCTTACTCGAAGAAAAAATAAACTTGTTCTTGTTCTTGGAAAAATCCGACTTCCAAAAAGAAAGAATGGCCTTCAACAAGGTAAAAGCCTACCTCAAAGAAATAGAAGACAAAATGGATTTGGAAGAATGCTTAGGCGTAGAAGAAGGATTCGACTGGTGGGAAACAGACGATTCCGATTTGGAACAAGACTTCGAAGAAGAATCCGAATGGGAAATATATTCCGATTAGGAAGAAAAAGGAATCGACTACGAAATTTAAATTTCGTAGTCGATTGCGATTTTAATGGAACGAAAAAAAAAAAAGAAAAAACTCAATAAAAAAAGAAGGCGAGTAGAAAAACTTATTAGATACCAGAGTCAATGGTATCTAATAAGTTCTACCTACTATTGGATTTGAACCAATGACTCCCGCCGTATGAAAGCAATACTCTACCTACTATTGGATTTGAACCAATGACTCCCGCCGTATGAAAGCAATACTCTAACCACTGAGTTAAGTAGGCCATTTCTCATCCCAAAGAGAACCAAACCAAACGGGACCTATCGTATATAAATAAATGAAAATCGTATATAAAGAAATTCGAAATAAAGAAATATATCTCTATCTTATACTTAGGAGACGAACAAGAAAGCTATAAGTCAGAATATTCATTCCATTACAATATTAATCTATATATATACAATAAGATAGAGAATCAGATATTTCTATAGACGTAGTAGAGGGTCCCATTAGCATGCATCCAGTAGGAATTGAACCTACGAACTCTCCAATTATGAGTTGGGCGCTTTAACCATTCAGCCATGGATGCTTAGTAGAGATCCTCGTACATGGTGAATAACCAAATTCCAATTGAAATGAAATCTGTATATTAATATTTCTATAGGGCGATTAGATTCGAATCCATATTATTTAAGAATCAATTATAATAAGATATACGATCGATCATATACTTGAGAATTCCTATATAAAAAGTTTAGATTCTTTTTTTTATAAAAAAAGAAATAGAATCAATTATAATAAGATATATGATTTATCATATACTTGACAATCAGTATATAAAAAAGTTATAATATTTTAATAAAAAAAAAACCACAATAGGGGGAAAAGGTTATGCAAATTTTAATGAATATTGTAGTTAAAAACAGATGTATGCAACTTTTAGTTAAAAACAGAGGGAAAACCATGATGCAATTTTTTGTTTTACAAATACAAAAGTATGCTTTACAAAGGCAGCAAGTCTCATTTTTTTTTTTTTTTTTTTTTTTTTTTTTTTTTTTTTTTTTTTTTTTTTTTTTTTTTTTTTTTTTTTTTTTTTTTTTTTTTTTTTTTTTTTTTTTTTTTTTTTTTTTTTTTTTTTTTTTTTTTTTTTTTTTTTTTTTTTTTTTTTTTTTTTTTTTTTTTTTTTTTTTTTTTTTTTTTTTTTTTTTTTTTTTTTTTTTTTTTTTTTTTTTTTTTTTTTTTTTTTTTTTTTTTTTTTTTTTTTTTTTTTTTTTTTTTTTTTTTTTTTTTTTTTTTTTTTTTTTTTTTTTTTTTTTTTTTTTTTTTTTTTTTTTTTTTTTTTTTTTTTTTTTTTTTTTTTTTTTTTTTTTTTTTTTTTTTTTTTTTTTTTTTTTTTTTTTTTTTTTTTTTTTTTTTTTTTTTTTTTTTTTTTTTTTTTTTTTTTTTTTTTTTTTTTTTTTTTTTTTTTTTTTTTTTTTTTTTTTTTTTTTTTTTTTTTTTTTTTTTTTTTTTTTTTTTTTTTTTTTTTTTTTTTTTTTTTTTTTTTTTTTTTTTTTTTTTTTTTTTTTTTTTTTTTTTTTTTTTTTTTTTTTTTTTTTTTTTTTTTTTTTTTTTTTTTTTTTTTTTTTTTTTTTTTTTTTTTTTTTTTTTTTTTTTTTTTTTTTTTTTTTTTTTTTTTTTTTTTTTTTTTTTTTTTTTTTTTTTTTTTTTTTTTTTTTTTTTTTTTTTTTTTTTTTTTTTTTTTTTTTTTTTTTTTTTTTTTGTCTCCGGGCGACTATGAAGCGCCCGGGTACAGGTGGAATGAAAGAGAATTTCGAATCCGCTTTATATGCGAACAAAAAAGCTATAAGTCGGGTCAAGTAAGTCAGAATATTCATTACAATATTCTGCGGAATCCATTTCTTTTTCTAGGCCTGCCACTTTATCTTTTCTTTTTTAATGCGGTCTGATTTCTCATGTTACGGCTTAGTATTATGTCTTTCAATTATTCGTTTCATGTTAGTAAGTATTTACACTCTTTGAAAATTTTCGTGAACCCGAAAAGAACCCTTCCTATTCTATGCAAAACAAAAAATTAGTTTATTTACCTAATACTTATGGGACGAAATTCAAATTCAGTGCCATTGATAAGACCGCGCTTGGTAATTTCTTTACCATGGCTCCCTTCCTTCGTTTTTCTTTTTTATTAGGTTACAAAAAACGTATGAAATCGAGGGATACAAGAATCTCCGTGAATTTAGATAATTGGGATAATCCCGAGGGGTGGGATCCCGAGGAGGTCATGAATCTCCGTGAATTTAGATAATTGGGATAATCCCGAGGGGTGGGATCCCGAGGAGGCCATATATATAAGAAGGATGTTTGAGAATCCAGACAATAGAGGAAGGGATCGACTTAGCAGACGAATAATGCGATTCCTGATCGTTCTATTTATGAAACCACCCCTTTCGGGCGAACAAAGCAACTTATTCGACGAAGTTGAGAATCTAATTTCCTTACTCGAAGAAAAAATAAACTTGTTCTTGTTCTTGGAAAAATCCGACTTCCAAAAAGAAAGAATGGCCTTCAACAAGGTAAAAGCCTACCTCAAAGAAATAGAAGACAAAATGGATTTGGAAGAATGCTTAGGCGTAGAAGAAGGATTCGACTGGTGGGAAACAGACGATTCCGATTTGGAATTTGACTTCGAAGAAGAATCCGAATGGGAAACATATTCCGACTAGGAAGAAGAAGGAATCGACTACGAAATTTTAATTTCGTAGTCGATTGCGATTTTAATGAAACGAAAAAATAGCAATAAAAAAATAAGATGAATAGAAAAACTTATTAGATACCAAAGTCAATGATATCTAATAAGTTCTACCTATATTTACATCTTTTCGTTTTGTATTTATTTTGATACTAAAAATCCAATTAGTTGTGTTCCTGGCGATTCTGGTATTGAAGAAAAAAAAGAAGGAAAACTTCTTCAACAAATTGATGCTGTTTTGGATATCGCTTTTCCGCCAGACAAGATGCCTAAGCTTTTGAACGCCTTAATTATAAAGGAGAGCTACCCCGGTGGGGTAGGTTATACTTATATCATTTGCGAAGTCCAGTATATCCTTGAGAATAATCGAGTTCTCGCGTTAATGTTAATGTGTAACGGGGAAAGTACTTTAAGGGAAGGGACGGAAGTGTTAGATACAAAAGCGCCTCTAAGCGCTCTGAAAGGTAGAACTGAAACGTTTGAAGGTGGCCAAAGCATATACATTGGCCAGATTGGCCATCCGAGTTTCGTTAATTGGAATTGGGAAAAAAAACCACTGGGTCAATTTGACAAATTTTTAATTCTCGTCTTTTTGGCTCAATTGTTTGTCCTATTCTCTAAAAGAGGCATACGATAATTGAAATTACCCAATTTAGCAAAAAATAGAATAATAGAAACTCTTTCTACCGGTAAGTAAACAATTAGAAATTCATGGAAAGTTACAATCCCCACCGCGGAATAGTGCACCTACACGCCTTCGTCGACGTTGTTTTTCGACCGGAAGAGCGAGAGCTAACTATCGAGACTTTGGACTATCCAGACACATACTTCGTGAAATGGTTCACGCATGTTTGTTGCCAGGGGCAACAAGATCAAGTTGGTAAGTATTAAAATATCCCTTCATTTCTATGATCATCGATCATAGAGGGCCCCTTGACTATGTCTGTATAAATGAGTTATTTAATTAATTAAATTTAATTTAGAATGGTTGTTCAATCGAAATAAAGAAAAAAACGAGGTTTTTATGACGCAAAATAGTTCCCAAAATTCTCTAAGAGTAGAAAAAAACGTCGGATACGTGGTTAAAATGATTGGGCCAGCCATAGAAATTGAATTTCCGTCGGGCAAGAGGCCAAAGCTTTATAACGCTCTGGTAGTTGAAGGTATAGATAATAACGGGTTACCAATTACTGTGCGATGCGAGGTAATATCATTCCTAAGACACACTAATCGAGTTCTAGCTAATGCTCGTTCATATGGTCATATAAGGGTGGGAATGCAAGCAATTGACACGGAAACTTCTTTCTGTAATTCTAATGAAGATGAAGAGAAGCTAGTAGGGTCTATTCACGAAGCAATGCTCCTGACCGTAATAAGGGGTACACCCCCTTATTACGGTTTCGATAACCGTGCAGTATTTGGCAGACCGATTCCGGGTGTTGAAGGTCGGATAATCTCGTGCGCGTTATTTCTCTACTACGTGATCCAGTTCTTTAGACGCCGATAATCCGAAATTCGGTTTCGTAGGCGTTTACCCCCGATTCAATCGGGGGATCGAATTGATTATAGAAACATGAGTGTAATTAATCGATTTATTAGTCAACAAGGAAAAATATTATCTAGACGAGTGAATAGATTGATAGACGAGTGAATAGATTGACCTTGAAACAACAACGATTAATTACTATTGCTATAAAACAAGCTCGTATTTTATCTTCCTTAACTTATAATGAAAATTTTGGTCGGACACTCTAACGGAGTTATTTTCTTTTTTTTTTTTAAAACTTGTTCCTACCGACTGAACAAATGATTATTCATGATTCCATACCGGCTTCAAATTAGAGAAATGTTATGGTAAAACTTCGTTTGAAACGATATGGTAGAAAGCAACGTGCGACTTGAAGGACACGGTCCGTTGTGGATTTTTACACCCACCACTTTATAAAAGAATGAAGGTGCTCTTGGCTCGACATCGGTTGTTCTGTTCCACTAGAACCTCTCCTTTATTTATTTTTTTTTTTTTTGGGGGGGGGTTGTAATGTAACTAGTCTATGATGAAGCTCGAGTAGAAAGTATTGATTCATTTCTCAGGGGCAAGGATCTAGGGTTAATGCCAATCAATAAATTGGAACAACTTCGTAAGTATATTTTCGATATGGAAAGGGTTCCAATCGAAAAGGAAAGTTTCTTAGAATTGACAAAACTCTTTCGATACAAAATGTATCGCGTGGAAATCAACCGTTTGTATGATTCTTTGATAAAAGATAGAAAGAAATCACAAAAAAGGGTAGGTTGCTGCCATTTTGAAAGGATTAAAAATCACCGAAGTTATGCGTAAACCCAATGATTTAAAACAAAGAAAAGATAAAGGATCCCAGAACAAGGAAACACCCTTTCAATTGTCTCAATAACTAGACCAGAAAAAAATCCAATACAAATAGATTTGTAAACGAGACAAACAAAAAGGAAAGGGGTTTAAAGACCACTCAAAAAATGAAATGCCTAAAGATTTTCCTTTGAGCTATTTGAGAGTTATTCAACTTGAGTTATGAGTACGAATGGTTTTTTTAGTTTTCAGGAACGAAGAATAAAAAAGGACTTCAATCATAATCTAATTGATTTGATCGTTTTATAGACCAATTTGCCATTTTTATTTTATACAAAAATAGAACTAGGAATCATTTTTTCTCGAGCCGTACGAGGCGAAAACTTCCTATACGTTTCTAGGGGGGGTATTATTCATCTACATCTATCCCAATGAGCCGTCTATCGAATCGTTGCAATTGATGTTCGATCTCGAAGAGAAGGAAGAGATCTTGGGAAAGTGGGTTTTTATGATCCGATAACGAATCAAACTTATTTAAATGTTCCTGCTATTCTATATTTCCTTGAAAAGGGTGCTCAACCTACAGAAACTGTTCAGGATATTTTAAAAAAGGCGGAGATTTTAAAAGAATTTCTCCCTAAATTAAACAAAATTTAATTAAGGAAATACAAAAAGTAAAGAAAGTTTCTATATTCTATACTTTTTGTATTTCCTCTTTTGTTTTGTTCTATCTTTTAAAAAGAGAAATCGAATCACTTATTTGATAATCGAAATAATATAGATGAGCAAAAAGTTAAATTGTATTTTTTTATTTTATTTTTTAGAAAGATAGAAAGAGAAATCGAATCACTTATTAATCGAAACGCTTATTGTTTTGTTCTATCTTTTAAAAAGTGAAATCGAATCACTTATTTGATAATCGAAATAATATAGATGAGCAAAAAGATAAATGGAATCACTTATTTTATAACTAAATAATCTAAATAATATCACTAACTATTTTATAATATCACTAACTCTTTTTTAAAATAATAAAAAATCTAAGTATAAGGAGTCTTTATGAACCAAATAAATGGCTATGAGAGCCACCCGGCCCAAAATAACGACGACAGTTGGAATAATCATTTAGAAAAATGGAAAAAAATGGTAGATCATTTCGAAAACGTTCTAAATAATAGGAAATCCGAAATTGATCCTGTTTTTCAAGAGAATCTCATAAAACCCGATTCTACGCAAAATTCCCTCAAGAATTTTCCGTATTTTCCGCATTATTTGCGGATGTTCATCTTCTACTGGATAGAACGCGAGATTTCCAAAAAGTTTCTATTCGTAGAAGAGGAGTTTGATATATTGGACCAATACCGGGATTGGTTCAAAAAATCGCTAATTTTGATTCAAGATGAACATCCGAATCAAAATCTCGAAGAAATGCAGACCTCTGCGGGTGACCTACTAGGCTATGTCACAGTCCTTCAGCATCTGACTCATTACGACTGTATAGTGGGGAATGCACGAAATGCAAACGACCCGGATACTTCTGAAATGGAAAAACTACTTTCGATGGGAGCTGCATATATTCAGCTCTTTACGAAAGCCTTTTTCATTGTCGCCATTTGGAGACAAAAATGGGCGGGCCTAAAGCTACAGTCTATACGGAAGGACGTTTTAGATCAATTCATTACTGAGCTCTTGACCAGCCCAACTCCCGGGCAGATACTACTTCCAGACGAATTAAAGTCGTCTGCCGCTCTTAGCGAATTTATCGATATGTTATTCAGATTCGATGAACGTCTCGATGCAGATGAGTAAAATAGCTTGTGCGTTATATAATTATCAATTAGATGCCAAACTATTTTATACATCAATCCTCGCATCTCCTACTACTGGTGGGGTAACAGCTAGTTTTGGTATGTTGGGGAAGGTCGTTATTGCCGAACCCGAGGCCACCATTGCATTTGCGGGTAAAAGAGTAATTGAACAAACGTTGAATATAGAAGTCCCGGAAGGTGTCCAACAGACCGAATTTTTATTCACGCAGGGAGCATTCGATCTAATCCTCCCACGTTTTTATTTAAAAAGAATTCTCCATTTGATATATCTGTTAAACAATTACACTCTTTTCTTTGTTTGATTGATGAATTGGATTCAACCAAGTCAACAAGTAATTGGTCAAATTCCTTTTTTAAAAGAAAAATTGTGGTCGGGAAGGTTAGACCCTATATTAATTGGAATATTAATATAAAAATTCCATAGAAAAAGAAATTCGAAATCTATATAGAAGAAAAAGAAATAATAAAAACTTGGTCCCGGGCATCTACCATTATACCCGCAATGATCGGCCATATTATTGCTATCCATAATGGAAAAGAACATTTACCTATTTATATAACAGATGGTATGGTAGGTCACAAATTGGGAGAATTTGCACCTACTTCGAATTTCCTAAAACATAGGAAAGTCGATAAGCGATCTCGTCGTTAATACAAAATATAGATACTTATAATTCATTAGTAGGAGGCGACCCTTATGCTAAGAAAAAAAAAAGTGCGCGTTTTAAGTTTCAGTAGCTACACACTATTTACCACCACCACCGCTGTGGTAAAGGTGCAATATACAAAGTCTAACTCCATCCCGGGCAATCGAACCATTATTTGTTTAAGAAATTGTTTGAACGAATCTGAGGGCAATCCTGAAGATTTCGAAAATGAAGAAAATTCGAATAATGATGAGAAATTCGAAAAATCGAAATACTTATGTAACCACTTATAAAATGGTAGATCATTTCGAAAACGTTCTAAATAATAGGAAATCCGAAATTGATCCGGTTTTGCAAGAGAAACTCATAAAACCCGATTCTACGCAAAATTCCCTCAAGAATTTTCCGTATTTTTCGAATTATTTGCGAATATTCATTTTCTACTGGATAGACCATGAGACTTCCAAGAAGTGGCTATTCATAGACTGTGAATTTTCTATTTGCTAAAAATATCTAGATTGCTTTCGCAAATACATAATTCTGATTCGAGATGAACATCCGAATCAGAATCTCGAGCAAACGCAGAGCAATGCGCGTGACTTCAAGGACCGTGTGACATTAAAAATGAAGATGAATCGTCACAACTGTACCGGGCTAAATGCACGAAATGCAAACGACCCGGATACTTCTGAAGTAGAAAAACTACTTTCGATGGGAACAGCATATATTCTGCTCTTTCTCAAAGCGTTTTTCATTGTCGCGATCTGGGAAAAGAAAGTAAGCATATATCAACTGTCTAGGTCTAGGTGGAACCGCAATTTACTAATAGATGAACTTTTCACCAGCCAAACTCCTGCACAAATAATACTTCCAGACGAATTGAAATCTACCGCTCTTATTCAATTTATCGAGATGTTATTCAGGTTCGATGAACATCTCGATTTTTAGAAGTAAATCCTACTTCCAAGGTCTTTGGAAGTAGGATTTTCGAAAGTATATAAGAGGGATCTACCCAAATATATGCAGTTTTTTTCTAAGGTATACTTTTCCCTTAGAATAAGGGAATTTAAATCCGATTGATCGTTGTTCGAATTAGATAAGAACAATAATCTAATTGGATTTTTCTATTCAAAAAAAAATAATAAGAAACCTTTCTTTGTCTCTTTCATTTTTTTCTCTTCAATCAAAACAAACAAATAAGCTCTTAATTCTATAGGGTTGAATAAAAATTCGATTGACTTTTTGATATAATTGCTATGCTTAGTGTGTGACTCGTTGGTTTTTTTAGGCTTAGGATTCAAAAAAGATTCCCCATAGTATGAACTAATAACTATAGAACTAATAACCAACTCATCACTTCGCATTATCTGGATCCAAAAAACCAGTCAAGATAGGATATGTTGAGCATATCATTGTAGCAACTGAAATCTGTTTTGCATAAACAAAAGAAAAACCAATTGGATTCTAAGCTGTGAAGCAAAATATAGATTTTTGTCTCTTTTTATATCTCCCGAGAATCCCGTTTTTACTAAGAATACCTGTTGGATCGGATTCTAACAAATCTTTCGGTAAGTTGTAAAAAACGTCTTCTTTATTAAATTAGAAGACAAGAACAAAAGAAGCAGAAAAGACGAACAAAAGAATAAGAAAATTTATTATTATAGATATCTTGTCTTTCATGCGGAAAGAAAAGAAAAATAAGTAGATTTTTTTAGTTCTACATTCCTTGAGTCCTTGCACTTAGTAGTCCTTAGCACTTAGTATATATACTAAGTTATATATATATACTTAAATCTATATTA